TTGGGGGGGAATTCGGATTGGTCAATAAAAATATATTTCAATGCCATTTCTTTTTTATTTTTTATTAGTTTCGGCAATCTATCATGAAAAGTAAAAAGGGGTAAAGTAGCCCTGTGTTGATTTATTTCTAAAGGGAATTTTTCTTCTTCTGCATGTAAAAAAGGAATAAATAAATCAATCAAATTCCTAGAGGCTTCATGAAGTGCTTCTTTAGGAGTTAAACTTCCATTTGTCCATATTTCAAGAAAAAGTATCTCTTGTTTTTCATTCCCATTTCCATAAGAATGAACACTATGATTCGCGTTTCGAACAGGCATGAATATGGCGTCTATAGGATAACTTCCATCTTGAAAGTCATTTGGCAATTGTCGACGATAACCACGATTCCTCTCGATTTGTAATCCAATATAAAAATCAATTGGTTCCTTTAGGCTAGCTATATGTTGTGTATTATCAATTATTTCCACAGAAGTCGGTAAGATGATGTCTTGAGCAGTTACTTCTCGAGGACCTTTGACCCAAATGGACGCGTTGTGAGTTCCATATAAATTGCTTCTTAATACAATTTCTTTCAAATTCATTAAAATTTCATGTACTGATTCTTGAATACCTACTATAGTCGAAAATTCGTGTGGTATTTTCTCAAATTTTGCACGTGTGATACATGTTCCTTCTGTTTCTCCAAGCAAAGCTCTTCGCATTGCAATGCCTATTGTATCGGCTTGACCTTTCAAAAGCGGAGCTAGAATAAAGCGACCATAATAAAGACGCTTACTGTCCGTGCTTGATTCAACACACTTCCACTGTAGTGTCCGAGTAGATATTGTTACTTTCTCTCGAACCATAATAATATTATGTTTTACTCAAATCATTGATTTATTTATTTCTCTTGAAATTTCTTCAATATTTTTTTTTATATACGTCTTTTTGTAGGGGGCCTACAGCCATTATGTGGGATAGGGGTTACGTCCCGTACAAAATTTAAAAGTATACCACTTCTACGAATAACTCTTAATGCCGCATCTCTTCCGCGACCCGGCCCTTTTATCCTGACGTCTGCTCGTTGCATACCTTGATCCACTACTGTGCGAATAGCATCTCTTGCTGCGGTTTGAGCGGCAAAAGATGTCCCTTTTCTTCGGCTTCTGAATCCACAAGTGCCCGCCGAGGACCAAGAGATCACCTGACCCCGTATATCTGTAACAGTCACAATAGTATTGTTGAAACTTGCTTGAACATGAATAACTCCTTTTGGTATTTTACGTGCATTCTTACGCGAAACAATGCGTCTATTCTTGCGTAAACCTATTTTTAGTAAAGGTCTTGCCATATTTTTCATAAATAGAAGTCAGAGGTCTATGGATATATCCATTTTAGGTCAAAAAGATCTTTTTTTTTTTTTTGTACATCAAATTCTTTATAGCACCCTTGTTTAGAAGTTTATAAAGATTATCCTTGTCTCTGTTTGTGCTTTGGGTTGGAGCAAATTACTATAATTCGACCCCGTCTACGTATCAGTCGACATTTTTCACAAATTTTACGAACTGAAGCCCTTTTTTTCATATTTTTCATTCCTTTATTTTAAATATACATATTTTTTTGAAGAAAATTAATTTTTTGCCAAAATCTTGAATTGTATTCCTATCCTATAAATGGAATGTTGAAGTTGAAAAACTATCTAATCATTCCAATCTTTGTTGAGAAATGTTGAGGAATCTATAAATTGGGCGTCTTCAGTCAAATTGAAATTAGAATTACTTAGCTTTGTTTTACTCTATATTCTAGTATATATAAAACAAAATTATGATTATGGCCGATCGTTTTTTTTCGAAACATAACCTACCTAACTCCAGATCTTCATGATCAAAATGAATCTCGAATATCCAATTGGAAAGTCGTTCGGTAATTCAATCTTCCGAAATCTATTTTCGTTTTGAATTCGGCCTAAAACTTTGTTGAAGTATTAAGGAATGTAGGAGGAATAGAATAATATTAGAAACCCGTTCTTTGCTTTCGTTTTTTTTTTTTTCAAATCAAATAGGAAGTCAGATACAATTCGGATATCGGAAAGCTTACCAGATAGAACACAAGATTTCTCCACCGATTTTTTCTAGTCGAGCTTCTCGGTCTGTCATTATACCCCGAGAAGTAGAAAGAATTACAATTCCCATTCCGCCTAAAATTTTAGGAATTTTTTGATAGTTAGAATAGATTCGTAAACCTGGTCGACTGATGCGTTTTAGATTTAGACTCGTTCTATAGGGTACTTTCCGATTCCTTCTATGTCGTAGGGTTAAAACCAAACAATTTTTATTGCCTTCCCGGTGTTTCCTCACATTTTCAATAAAATCCTCTCGTAAAAGTATTTTAATAATGTTTTCGGTCATCTTATTAGATGCTATTTGAACAGTTTCTTTTTTAGCCATGTCAGCATTTTGTATAGAAGTTATTATGTCGGCGATAGTGTCCATACTCATGATAAAAAAATGCTTCTTGTTCCCTAATTTTTATATAATCAACATACTTTTTTGTTTGTTATGAATTCACTTTATTTCTTTATTTATTAATTAATGAATTCTATTTTTATATTCTAGTAACTAGTTATTTTTATATTCTGTTAACTATTAATAGTTAAATTTAATTAACTAATATTTAATTAATCATTAATATTTAACAACTAGAAATTCAATAAAATAAAATATATATATATGTATATAATATAAAAAAAAAATGAAATAGAAATTAAATAAAAGGTATATGCGTGAAAAAAAATTTACTATATTTATTACTATTAATTACTACTTTGAACTACTTTGAATTTTGAACTACTTTGAATTCAAAATTTAAATTAATTAATCAAATTAATTAATTTAAATACTATAACTATATCATGATCTCCGCTGCCATCTTAGAATCTTTGATCTTTTACAACACTTCAGGTGCTAATGAAACTATTTTAGTGAAATTTAACTGTCTCAATTCCCCAGCAATTGCACCAAAAATTCTAGTTCCTTTTGGATTTCCCTTTTGATCAATAATAACTGCAGCATTATCATCATATCGTATTATTATACCGTTGTCGCGTTTGAGTTCTTTACAAGTACGTACAATTAGAGCTCGGATCACTTCTGATCTTTCTAGTGAAGAATTTGGACCTACTTCCTTGATCACCGCAACAATAATGTCACCGATATTAGCATATCGTCGATTACTAGTCCCTATGATTCGAATGCACATTAATTTTCGGGCTCCGCTGTTATCGGCTACATTCAAAAGGGTCTGAGATTGGATCATAGAATTTTTTGATCTCTTTTTTTTTTATTTAATGCAAATGGAAAAAAGTAAGTAATATTTTTTGTTCAAAAAAAAAAAAAAGAAACTTGCGATTTATTTTTCATTTCAAAGGCCTTTTTCCTTTGCTTCTATATTACTTAGATTACTAGATCGAAATAATGAATTGGGTCCGGATAGGCATTTTTGATGCTGCTATTTCAATAGCTTTTCGGGCTATATTTTCTCTTACTCCTCCCATTTCATAAAGTATTCTGCCTGGTTTAACAACAGCTACCCAATACTCGGGAGATCCTTTACCAGAACCCATGCGTGTTTCTGTAGGCCTTACGGTAACTGGTTTGTCTGGAAATATGCGTACCCATATTTTTCCACCACGGCGGGCATTTCGTGTCATTGCCCGGCGTCCCGCCTCTATTTGTCTAGATGTAATCCAAGCAGGTTCAAGTGCCTGAAGAGCATATTTCCCGAAACAAATATGATTACCTCGATAGGATATTCCTTTCATTCTTCCTCTATGTTGTTTACGGAATCTGGTTTTTTTGGGGTTATAATTGATGGTTCTTTCTGAATTCCGTCTTTACTACAGAACTGGACATGAGAGTTTCTTCTCATCCAGCTCCTCGCGAATGAAATGATTCAATAAAAAGATACGTCGTTAATAAATAATAAACCCAATTTGTGGATTTTTTCAAATTTCCCCAACTCTAATTTTTTTATTTATTTTTTTTATTAGAAATTTTTATATTTTATTTTCTTCTATATAGACTTGTATATATAGAATATACTTCTCTATATATAAATAGATAATATCTATAAAAATCTCTATTCTAATTATCTCTATAGGTATAGATTTTAGAGATAATTAGAATATAGATATAGAGATAATTTTTTTTCTATATTAGATAATGTCGTCTTTCTTATTCTTATAAGGTTCTATTTCTTATTCTTATAAGGTTCTATTAGAATTCGAACTTATTTCTATTAATTTTTTTTATGTTATGATACTTATTAAAATATTATTCTAATTTTCCGAGCTAGTCGGTAGCTGTTTCCAATTTCGAATACAAAGACAATAACATAAAAACCTTCGCGGGCGAATATTGACTCTTTCAATATTTTCTTCTGGTTTGTAGGATTTCTAGGTTAATTTATGACCTCTCAGAATAAATTCTTTCCTGGTTCCTTTCGCCATCCTGCCCAATAAATCATTAAGATTCATTTTCAATAGAATCATATGTATTCATAGGTTCCGTCGTTCCCATCGCTTTGTGATTCATGCTTAGGTCTTAATTCTACCAAGGAGCTTTTACTTATATTTGTTCTCGAGTCAATTTTCTTAGTCTTTATTGGCTTGAGGCTCTTGATTTTTTTGTTCTATAAATTATAGATCAAGTAGTATTGATGCTTTATTACATTAGTTTTTATGAGACGATTTATAGTCATAGACCTTACACACATATTGGAATCCTATATCAGTGATACTTTTTTTCTCTCTTTCTTTCTCCCTTCCTTTCATTTGTCTGTATAATTTTATATTTTTTTTTGTTTTACAGCCAAAATCATATTGATTTTTTTAGGCAAAAAAAAATTGGAATTGCTAAAACGAGATAATCAATATATCATATCTTGACGACCTTTTTTCATCCAGATAATGTGAAGCGATGAGTTGGTTAGTAATTCTGTACTTCTTAGTTCATAGTTTGGGT